GTTATGGGTTCAATGCGAGAATTGTTATGGATTAAATTATAAAAAATTTTTTTGGTCAAAAATGAATATTTGTGAACACTGCGGATATCATTTGAAAATGAATAGTTCAGATAGAATCAAACTTCTTATTGATCCTGACACTTGGGAGCCTATGGATGAGGATATGGTCTCTATGGATCCCATTGAATTTCATTCAGAAGAGGAACCTTATACAGATCGCATCTTTTTTTATAAAAAAAAAACGGGTTTAACTGAAGCTGTTCAAACGGGCATAGGTCAACTAAATAGTATTCCCATAGCAATTGGAGTTATGGATTTTCAGTTTATGGGAGGTAGTATGGGATCTGTAGTAGGTGAGAAAATAACCCGTTTGATCGAGTATGCTATTAATCGATCTCTACCTGTCATTATTGTGTGTGCTTCTGGAGGAGCACGCATGCAAGAAGGGAGTTTGAGCTTGATGCAAATGGCTAAAATATCTTCTGCTTCATATGATTATCAATCAAATAAAAAGTTATTCTATGTATCAATCCTTACATCTCCTACAACTGGCGGAGTTACAGCAAGTTTTGGTATGTTGGGAGATATCATTATTGCTGAACCTAATGCCTATATTGCGTTTGCGGGCAAAAGAGTAATTGAACAAACATTGAAAAAGACAGTACCTGACGGTTCACAAGAGGCTGAGTATTTATTCGATAAGGGCTTATTCGACCCAATCGTACCACGTAATCTTTTAAAAGGTGTTCTCAGTGAGTTATTTCAACTACAGGGTTTCCTTCCCTTGAATCAAGATTAAAAAAAAAATATTTTAATTTAAAATTAAAAAGGGGTTGAAATTCTTCATTTTAAAATGGAAGTATAGCACTAGGTTCAGTTATTTTGATTTGTAGCGAATAAGCATTTAGTTTATTGTAATCAAAAAAACCAAACTAGGAAGATGGTATTTTCTTTTGGGACATCAGTTATAAGTGTAGTAAGAGTCAGAAGTTTTGGATAATTACTTTTTTACCCGAATCCATTTTTTTATTCTACCCCCCTTCCTGATTAGGAATAAGCATCTTTCTATCGACAAGATAAAAAAGAGTTTCTTTCTCCTTCTGAGAAATCGGGTAAATCAAAAAAAATTTATCCCTACTTTATGACATATTCATATTATAGAACAACGAAAAATATATAAAAAAATATAGAAAAAAAAATAAAATATAAAAACAAATCAAATTCAAATATAGAATATATAATCAAATAATCAAACTAAGAAGAATATAAGAATGAATATAGAATGATAATAAAGAATAATAAGAATATAGAATATAAATTATTTCTATTTACCGAGAACCCCTGTTTTTCACTAGGAATCCCTGTTTTGTTTGTTGGATAAGATTGGTTAAAGTCGCGAATTCATAAAAAATTCTTTTCTTTCAAAACAAACAAAGGTTTTTTGAAAGAAAAGATATAAATAAAATTAAGGATGGGAAAAGAAGAATAAAATTTATGAAAGTGGACTGTCATACATATTCGTGTAGAAAGAGGAATAGGTAAACTTCATTTAGTTCTACATTCCTTGTACTTATTTATTTTTATTATTAAGTACTTTAATATTAAGAATATTAAGATTATATTCATATTTTTTATAATAGGTAGACGTATCATAAGATATCTTTATAATTATAATAGGTACAAATATGAAATCGAGGTACCCGTTCTATGATAGATTTTAACTTTCCCTCTATTTTGGTTCCTTTAGTGGGCCTAGTCTTTCCGGCAATCGCAATGGCTTCTTTATCTCTTTATGTCCAAAGAAATAAGATTGTCTAAAAATGATGGGACCAAATCTCATCAATTTATTTCAACGCTGGATCATCATACAAATACTTTTTTAGTGTAATATGGTAGGATATATGATATGCGGCCTTTCCGAAAACAAACGGAAAAATTGTTATGTATACTGATGCATAATATATGCATTAATGTATGTATATGCGGTTATAGCTTAATCAATATCAATTAAATTCAAAATGATCAGCAAATATTTTTTTTTAAATCTTTGAAATAGAAACTCAATGTATCTAACCAATTATTCCTAATGGTTCATGTCAGAATACTGCTAGTTGATGGAAGTTATTTCGGAATCAAGCAAGAAAAGTCAAATCTATTTGGGTTATTTTCTCAATTCTAATCGAATGCAACTGGATCTAGTATAGTATGAATTGGCGATCAGAACATATATGGATAGAACTTATAACGGGGTCTCGAAAAACAAGTAATTTTTGCTGGGCCTGTATCCTTTTTTTAGGTTCACTAGGATTCTTAGTGGTTGGAACTTCCAGTTATCTTGGTAGGAATCTGATATCCGTATTTCCTTCTCAGGAAATTGTTTTTTTCCCACAAGGGATCGTGATGTCTTTCTATGGGATCGCAGGTCTATTCATTAGTTCTTATTTGTGGTGCACAATTTCATGGAATTTAGGTAGTGGTTATGACCGATTCGATAGAAAAGAAGGGATAATGTGCTTTTTTCGTTGGGGATTCCCTGGAAAAAATCGTCGCATCTTCCTTCGTTTCTTTCTGAAAGATATCCAATCAATCAGAATAGAGGTGGGAGAGGGTCTTTTTACTCGTCGTGTCCTTTATATGGAAATCCGGGGTCAAGGAGCCATTCCCTTGACTCGTACTGATGATAATTTTAATCCACGAGAAATTGAACAAAAAGCTGCCGAATTGGCCTATTTCTTGCGAGTACCAATTGAATGAAATGAACTGAAGAAGAAATCTCAGCATGAGAGAAGAACTTACTAATTATCTTTTTAAGACAACTGCAGCTTCTTAAAAATGTTCATTCCGACAAAGGATGCTATATTCTATTTTACCGTTCCGTTGAGGCAGCAGTTCACATACATTATACATCTCAAATACAAATAAAAAAACCAGGAGGACGCATAAAGAATAAAAAAAATATAATAATTATATAATTATTATATATAATTATTAATTATAAAATTATAATATAATAATAATTTATTAATTTATATATAATATATATTAAGTATTAAGAATAAGTATTAAGAATTTAAGTATTAATATAAACTATAAACTATTTGTACACCAAAATATACGCATATACATGGCCCCCAGCTTAACTCTTTTATACTAATTAAAGGTCTAATAAGTTTCATTAAGAAGTCTAATCTAAGTTAAGTATAGATTCATCAAATATCTTACCTTCAATGAATGAATTCAGTACAATCAATACAATGGCAAACTTGTGGATAGGGAATTCTACTAGCTACCTATCGAATTTATTGTAGAAATTCCGGGATCTATGATTGGACTATGCAAAATAGAAATACTTTTTCTTGGGTAAAAGAACAGATGACTCGATCCATTTCTTTATCGATCATGATATATGTAATAACTCGAGCATCTATTTCAAATGCATATCCCATTTTTGCGCAGCAGGGTTATGAAAATCCACGAGAAGCGACTGGTCGAATTGTATGTGCCAATTGCCATTTAGCTAATAAGCCCGTGGATATTGAAGTTCCGCAAGCTGTACTTCCTGATACTGTATTTGAAGCAGTTGTTCGAATTCCTTATGATATGCAACTGAAACAAGTTCTTGCTAATGGTAAAAAGGGAGCTTTAAATGTGGGAGCTGTTCTTATTTTACCCGAGGGATTCGAATTAGTCCCCCCCGATCGTATTTCTCCCGAAATGAAAGAAAAGATGGGCAATCTTTCTTTTCAGTCTTATCGTCCTAATAAAAAAAATATTCTTGTGATAGGTCCTGTTCCCGGTCAGAAATATAGTGAAATCGTATTTCCCATTCTTTCTCCCGACCCTGCTACGAAAAAAGACGTTCACTTCTTAAAATATCCTATATATGTAGGTGGGAACAGAGGAAGGGGTCAGATTTATCCTGATGGTAGCAAGAGTAACAATACAGTTTATAATGCTACATCAGCCGGTATAGTAAGCAGAATAGTACGTAAAGAAAAGGGGGGGTATGAAATAACCATAATTGATGCATTAGATGGACGTCAAGTGGTTGATATTATACCTCCAGGACCAGAACTTCTTGTTTCAGAAGGTGAATCCATCAAGCTTGATCAACCATTAACAAGTAATCCAAATGTAGGAGGGTTTGGGCAGGGAGACGCAGAAATAGTGCTTCAAGATCCATTACGAGTCCAAGGCCTTTTGTTCTTCTTGGCATCTGTGATTTTGGCACAAATCTTTTTGGTTCTAAAAAAGAAACAGTTTGAAAAGGTTCAGTTGTACGAAATAAATTTCTAGATCTAGAGATTCCTTAAACTTGTCGATTGATAGAATTATGTATTGTATGATTCAAAAATTATGTAAGCCTTTTACTTTTTTTTATTTTTTTATACTGTTTTTTCTTTTGTGAGATGTCTGAAACTCATTACTTGTATACTATTCCTAATAATAGAAAAAAAGCATACAAAGGAATAGAATACAAGGCAAAGACGGGAAAAATGAAAGTAAAAAAGATTTCTATAAAGTCTTTTTAGTCTTCCTAATCTTCTATTCGATACAAGACGACACAAGAAAGGTATTTTTCTTGTGTCGTCTTGTATCGAAAGAATCGTGTTTTTTCTCCTGTTCGCCAAGGATTCTTATCCCTAGTTATCTTTTACAGGTATATCTTAACTTCTTTTTTTTTGTTTAGATTCATAACAGTAATGGACAAACAGAAACAAAAAAAGGGGAAGTGAAGGGAGAGTAATTCATTGAACAAATAGAACTTCTTCAATGATTCAATTCACTTCAACTTATAACTTAGTAAAATTATTCAAACAAAAAAAGACTTTTCTTGTTTTGTTCCGACTGAAAAGCGGATTAAATCTTTACGTATATCTAAATACTTCTTTATTATCTCATTACAGTTCTTATTTTATCCCTTTTTTTATTTTCTATATATTTCTATATATAAATATAAAAATAAAATAAAAAATATTTCTTTTTATCATTCGTTTTTT